TTTTGGACCCTATGTTGAGTGAGTAAGGGTTCCAAACCTTCCAAAAAAAAAGTGGAAATACCAAACGTCGTCTTGCTAGTGCCGCCCCTCGTCGTTCCCTAAAGGACTGTTCCCTTTCAGTGGGACTGGGGCCATCGCGCAGCTCCGAAATACAGGTCTGATTAGAAAATGAGTGGAGCAACCATTCGTATTAAAAAAAGGGCGAAACCCAAAGCAGAAGGAAGGGCTCTTTCTTGTTGTCGGGGAGGGCGGCGGAGCATAGGAATAGATCAAACTTTTGATGTCCCGTTTGACCGATCCAATAACCGCCGTCTCGCTATCCCTATCCTTCCCAGCGCTTTTCCCAGAAGCCGTACAACCCACCGTTGTTGGTGAGAGAGAGCCTACTAGACTAGACTGATCGCCTTCCTCTCGGCAGTGCCCGAACAACTACCTGACCTCCTAGCCCTACGTTGCCCGCTTGGAGCGGGGGGTTCCACATTCTATGGACCCTGTCTCGAACGGAGCAGACTTTAGGTTTTTTGCCACATCGTTCATAAAAAGGTCGGGACATTCAATGAGATATTGAGAAAGGGGGGTCTATAGACCTGAGGTCTAGGGAGTGCTATCATTGACGAGACGGTTCTGATTGCTGAACACGGAGGTTGTGGTTTTTCGGGTTGAATAAGTCGTAAAAGAAGCAAATAGGTCTCACAGGTTCCATTGAAAAGAAATGGTTTCTTAAAGGGGTCAAGTCGTGAAAGATCATAGTGGTCAAATGCAAATGAATCCTTTCGGTTCGCCTAAGACGAAAATGGGGATGCTTCAACGGGAATGAAAGTTGTTGGGTGACGAAAGAGGTCTGCAAAAGGCGAGTGTGCCGTGTTTCTTCATTCGCCATGTGCAGGGCGTATCACTCCCTTTACTCTAATGGGGCTATGGGGCTATTTCATTTGATCCAAGGGGTCCTATCGTAGCTGATCCACGTTGCACTCTCGTCTGGAGCTGTTCTTTTGCACTCAAGCCCCGGACGACGGACCCTCCAGTTTCCGTTTGACCGATACGTGAAGAAGCGACATACGTCAATAAGTACTCAATTGATCTGAGGTACTATATGCTGGACTAAAGACCGTCCTTCGAGGACGGAGGGTCGTCTAGACTCTCCGGCGGTCTTCGAGACTTGAAAGATTTATAGCAAAGAAAATGCGCTAGAAAAACCATAAAACTAAAGAGGAAAGACTTTCCCGAACTACATTATCAAACAACACAATTGGCTTTTTAGGAATAAAAAAGTAACGGAGATTCAAAGGTTATTACTTAATTCTTCTTTTTCTTTCTCCCTAGTTTCCCTATGAAATCGATCTTTTATTCCTAAGACAAACAGGCCAGGAAAGATGCGCCAAATCACACAACCATATAAGGAAGATATTATTGTCATGGATGCTCTCTCCTTGCTTTTGAATGCCATATTTGAGAATATATTTTTGACTGATTCTCATGGCTTTCGCAAAGTCAAGTTTCTTGCTTCTTGCTTTAGTTTTCAATAAGGGGTGCGTTAGCGCTTTACTAATAAGATAGAAAGGGCCTTTTCCGCTGGATCCAGAACGAATAGGAGATCTATCAGTACGCCATCCGCTCCATATCTTTCGTAGTTTAGGAACTCGTCCCTCCACGGGACACCTTTCGTAGTGAGGGAACTCCTATCTTTTTAGGCTGACGAGCGGAGGCTCCCGGAGCGGTCCTTTGAATTTGAATCCCGGTAACTCACGGACGGTTACCGACAGCTTCTTTCTATTGGTTAAGGGTCACGGAGCTCTACTGAACTACGTGGGAGGAACCGACTGAACGTTCAGGAGGTTCTACAAACATCTAATCTAATACCGACGGAACGGACTCTAAGGAACGGCTTTCTTTCCGCCGGAAGACGCTAGAGAGAGAAGTGGAGTTCTTTAGACTTTAGAGCTAGCCGGAAGTAAAGTAATAAACACTTTAGAGTTGGGTATAAACAAGGGATTGGTCTTTGGCTACTGAAGACTGCAGGTATCCTGTCCCCGCTTCAACACGACTTTGAAGGCTCCCGGGAGCTCGTCCTCTCGTCCTTTTCAAAGTCGAGTCGCGTAATCAGTACAGTTCTGTAAACAACTCACCTGCCTGGCTAGTTTCGACCCGAAACCCCCCTTCCTTTATTTGAAGGAAGCACGGATTCGCCGGTAGGTATCTACGGAGCCCCGGATACCGCTTCGCTAGGGTTAGGGAACTTGACTTTGCGTTTCGTCTCCTGAATTCCTAACGGAACTAAGTGACTTCGGCTCCTTTTCTATCTATCCTTAGAAGTAGGGCGAGCGAAGGACGAAAACAAGTTGTAGGAGACGACGCTGAAACCCCGTTTCGTTGTCGAGCTCGGCTATTAGTGACTTTGGACTTTTAGAACCGAAAAACGAAGGCATAAACCCAGCGTTCGGTAGCAGCGAGTGTAGTCTACGAAGCAAGCTTAAGGGTTCCGTAGAACTACATTCGCTGTGTACTTTACTTCGCTCGCCCCTAACGTTGTCGTCTGTTTTTAGCTTGACGAGCGACTTTAGTTTCCGAAAAACGCATAAACCCCGGGATTTTCGTAAAAGAGGGACGAGTGACAAGGGACTTGAGTGACTCGCCCTAATCAATAAGCGGGAGAGGGGCGAAGAAAGTCGATCGGCTACTAGAGACGAGCAAGGGCCAGGGACGCACTCGACGAGCAGACGAGGGACGAGTGGTAGGAGCCCGACAAAGAGTAGTGCCGGTTCAGTGAAGTCAAGTCTTTACGTCTATAGGGGCTCCCTGACGATCCCGAACCTTCCAAAAGTGATAGGTATGTGTTGTTTCTTGGCATTCTCTTTCTTTATTATGCCAACCTAAAAAGAGATAGGGATACAGAGCTTGACTTGAAAACAAACAACTGGCACTGCCCCCCTATCACAACAAGGCAGATAGGGCACTTTTTGCCTTCCTTAAGTCCAGGATACGAAAACTCTTCCTACCCACTAAAAAGAGCGATTGAGAGTGGATTTCAGGTTCGATAGTGTCGAGAAGGTATTAGCCACCGGTGACCGTACTTTCGTAAAAGCACCATTGGGCGGTGGTTCCTCTCCTTTCTCTTGAACCTCGAACAAAAAATCGATCTCGCCATCAGTTTGACTAAGAGTTCCGAATCGAAAAAGTAAACTGAACTTGACTTAAGACGAAGGAACCGAGTGCCACCGCTTTCTTAAGGCTTCAAACTACTAGTCATTAAGACTACTATGAAAGAAAAGTAAGGAAGTCCTTTTCTTGACTTGGCCTGCGTGCATTATACCTACCCCTTTTTAAAGAACTTGATTTCAATCTCAACAAAGAAATGAAAGCATAACTCTTTGCTTGTTGTCCTCTTACTCTTTTAGCCTGCCTTGTGGAGGTCTCTCGGGTGTCTACGGCAGATCCGATCAGTCTCGTGATGAAGAGAAGTCTTTTCCGATCTTCCACTAAGAAAGGTATCGTCACGACAACTCAATTTGTCCGGTAAACTACTCGGGGCTCCCCATGGTTTAGTAAAAGGGAGGGGAGATTTTCTCTTCATCCGGGGGTTCATTTCATTCATTATGAACTAAAAAGTGTAAGGCTAATTAGTGAGGTCTTAAAAACTTCATACAATGAATGATCGGCCATTCCATTTGTGCTTTCAGCAAGTAGGCGACGCGAATCTATGCTTTCTATGTTTCAATTGCTTGGATGCGTTTGAAAGCCTCAAGATGACTTGCAGAAAAAAGATTTTCTAGGTTTGTCTTGTGTCTCCGTAACAAATGGTCCATTTATTGATGGGCGAACGACGGGGATTGAACCCGCGCGTGGTGGATTCACAATCCACTGCCTTGATCCACTTGGCTACATCCGCCCCTACCCCCGCACAGGTTTAAGTCTCTATCTACGATCAGATCCTTTCCCCCCTATTACCGCTATCAAAGAGAAGCTTTTTCCTATACTATAGTTGCAAGTCTATTGTTGTGTTTCGGAATTAGGGGAAACAAAGCTTCAACAAGTATAAGCTTCCTGGCAAAGCTTCAAACAAAGAGGTTGGGCTGTTCACTTCATTGATTTTACTTCACTTTACTTAAGATTAAAGAAAGGGGCCGGGCGGGCAGTGAAGGCTCATTTAGTAGACAGCGAGCGAGCAGCAAGCTACGGCTTTGACGAGCAGCAAGCACCTACTCCTATCAAAATGAAAAGCAGCAAGCTCCGCTTGAAGAAGCGAGCCTCTATCAGAGAAAGCCATTGCGCGCTAGCCTCTTGTATAGGGTTCCAAACCTGCGCACCCCTAAACTACAAGCTTTGTTTGAAGCTCCTACTTTATTTATGGGATATTTAAAGAAGCCCCTTTCTACAAACCTTTCCATAATATAAGGGAAGCTCGAAGAGCTTTCTTCGCATGCTTGAGCGCATCCCCTTTCTATTAGTAAGGTTGTCAAAAGGCTTTCCTTTAGTTCCTTTATGACTAAACTAATATAATAGGGGGAGGGGGGCGCTAACGAGCAATCAAACTAAAGCGCTAACGCGCCTTTACTAAGATTATAATATAAATAGTTGGCCCTTCTTTCTCAAAGTAAACTTTCTCGTTTCTTGCTTTAGTTTTCAATAAGGGGCGCGTTAGCGCCCTTCCTTCAGCTGGCTCCGCCCTATCTATTCATCTCTTTTTTCAAATAGATATTTAGGGATCTCTCTTGTTCATAGATCTTGAAACCGGATCAATATCCATTTATCAATAGATCTATCGATAGAAAGATATAGATCTCTATCTGGATCTATCTCCATATCTAAATATGGAAGAACCAACACTTAAAGGGCGTAACCAACGGAAGGTTCTCACCCTGTCCCCGACATTGTTCTCCGACGATGTCCCCTGGGCGAAAGGGGCCACCATTCTCTTTTTTTCTTCAATCGTTCCGATCAGGACAAGTGGGCTGGTTCGTTTCCTCCTCCTATCTACGCAATTCTCTGTCTTCGTTCGTGATCATGTTGGGCGAAAGGTAGTTGTAGAGGAGCGGCTGTGAAACGGCGATTCCCCCTTTCCATTGAAGTAGGGAGGGCCTCCTTCCCCACCATTCCGGCCTATTATTGATAGGGATTTTACCGATGCTGAAGGTAGCTTGCTTACCAAGCCACCCACTTGAGAAGCTAGTCGCCAGAAAGAAGCGACGAGGAAGCGAAGCTGTCTACGAAGCTTTGCTTCCCCCCCCTGTAGTCGTAGTACTCGGCTCGTCGCTACTTTGATTCAAAAGGTAACCGACGGTTCCCGACTTTCTCCGGTTTCCGCAACCGTAACCATTTGTCATTCCGATTACTTCATCCATAAACCCTTTTTTATTATTTCAAAATACCGGTACGCTCTAAAAAAAAGTCAAGGATAAGCTTGCATTCTAGAAGCGGTAGCTTCCCGCCTCCTTCATTCCTACTGCCTCCTTCGGTGATAAGTTCCCTTCCCTTTTCTAAAATGCCTGATTGGTCTGCTCAGCAAACGTACAAAGTGGAGCTGCCCGCTGTTTGGCTGACCCTCTTCTTCCCATTCGGGTTGGGTTGACCCAGAAGTACAGTAAGAAGGAATGGAACCGCTGGAGAGTCGTCTGCAGTTCACACTTGGGCAAAGACGACTGACTTTGGAAGCGGAACACGAACCGATTTCCGCTATTCCGGGTTCTTTTTTTTCGTAGCGAAATCAAGGTTTATGATAAAGTCAGCGAAGTTTCTATGGTGTTCTACCTTTGCGTAGTCTCGGTCCACAGTGGAAGGCTCCGCACCTGAGCCTCGTTAGACTCAGCGGAAGTGTAAGGTGTAAGTGAAGAGAATAGAAGAGATAAAGTCCGTCCCTTAGCCTAGTCTATATCCACAGCTGACGCAACTCCGTACCGACGCCTTACTACTACTTAATTTAATTTAATTAATTAACGGCTAAGCGATTTCATAAGCGGAGCTTTCCTTAACCAGCTGACCTTACTTCGTAACCTCAGCCTCCCTTTCTTTTTAGTTCGACTAAGTGACTTCGTAACCTCAACGTACTTTCTTTCTTACTGTAGCATAGGCCTTCGCCACTTCAAACGGGCGCTTCGCCCCTCTTTTTTTTTTAATTAAAAGGAGCGGGGCCTTACTTATTCAGGGGGGATGAAAGACAAATAAAGGGATCAGGGGGCTTTATGATCGGAGAAAGGGAAGGGGCGTGGTTGGTGTGTCACTGGGTCGGTGGGGGAACCGTAGGAAGGGGGGACGACCCGCCGAATTCACATCAGAAATCGCCAACATGAACACAAACGAAATCTTGAATTGCGTATAGAAACAAAACGAACCACTTCTATTCTCGGAGCTGAGGTATATGAAGAATGGCTTTTTGGTCCCTTTCGTCCAGTGGTTAGGACATCGTCTTTTCATGTCGAAGACACGGGTTCGATTCCCGTAAGGGATAGGTACTCATTCCCGGCCGCTTTCAGTCAGTGTTCATTGCTGAGTGATCGCTCGCTATCTGGCTGGAAAGGGTGGTCCGGAAGCTTCCTCTCTCCCAGCAAGCAAGACGAGATCACCACTTCTCTCAGTAATGGACTTCCTTGAATTCTTCCTTAGTCTTAGATGTCCTTTCATAGATTCCTCCGACAGACAGAATCCCCATGCATGCGTTCTTTCTCTCCTCCCCTCAGCCATACATCTCTTTTTTGCCCTTTTTTTGCTTTTGGCCGTTTTTGTTAGGCATTGAACCCCACCTTAGGTGCTGAGTGGTGTCCTCCCCCCCCCTAATACCTAATACATAGTTCCGTCTATGGAGCCTAAAGCTCTTCAACCATGGCATGGCAGTAAGCAGTAAGTTGGCCTAGTCTCTCGCCCAGCCTTCGCCTTCTTCAGTGGCCAAGTTGAAGCGTTCAACGGTTCTTCGGCCTACCACCTTTCTTTTTCAAGGTTGAGCTTTTTCAATTGAAGCTAATGCTATGTTGCCCTTCCCTTGTTCAAGAGACTTTTAGCTACCGGCCCAAACAAAAGAGATTAGCCTCTTGATCGATCGATTGATTGGATCGAAGTACGAAGGGGTTGATAGTCCCGTCTGCTAGGCTTTTCCGAACTTCCCTTCGCCTTTCTGCCCGTGAAATCCTTTTCTTCTGCTTTTTCCCAACATCCCCATTCTTTAGTATTGAAGCATCTATTAGTTAAGGGGGTTCCAAAGAATCATCCGAACATTCTGAGATAGGGTTGTCAAATGGGGGAAGAGGAACGAGAGGCGCCCCTAAGCTTTCCGGCTCACTAGTAGGTGACGAGGGGATTTCTAAAAAGGGGGTAATTTCATCTGCCGATGCATTCGTTCGGATACATTCTTCCTTCTTCACCTTTTCAACCCACCCTTACTAAAATAAAAAAGCGAATTTGCCTCTTCCTGGTAATGAATTGAGCGGCAGCGAGGAGGTCCGGTTCCATAGTGATTTCGTCTGCTTTTGGAACTTCGATTCCTGGGGGCAAAGAAAGTGACTCCGGAGTTTT